GACCGATTTTTTTCTGATCCTTCGAGAAAAAGATTCATTCTCCTCATAAAAAAGAGGAGGTAGAACCAATAAAGATTTCTTTTTCGATTCATCTCTGGGGTTGAATACCTCATTCAAGAATCTTTTTTGATCCAACCCGTAGGAATCAATAGAAAAGGCAAATCCCCTATGATACACCAGATCTGGCTCGGTTATTGATAGAGTGAATAGATCCGCCATTTCTGGGAATCTCTCTTCTGATTCAAAAAAATCGTGGCGTAACGCGTATCCCCCTTTGTTCCGGTCATGGAATAGATGAAAGAAATCAAAAAATGGATTTTTGTTCAAGAATGAAATCTTATTGGAACTGTCCATATCCGGTTCATCCTTCGGAACCATATCACATCCCGGATCTGGTTCCGAAGGATGAATTGAGACGGTATCTTGTAAATACGTAATTATCTTGAATATATCAACCATTTCTTTCTTTTCCGCTCGCCTGGAAGGGACAAAAGAAACATCTTGTTTTTTCTTCAACAATTTAGGATCTCTAGTGGACCTCTCAGTAGGATTCGAACCCAGATGAAGTTCTGACCATCTGTCAGAGAAAAAAGAACGAATTGATCTTGTAGGATTCCCAAGAAATTCTTCGATTTCTTCCGGAAGCAGATGATTATTCATCCGCTTCTCAGGTTCCGTTAATAGCCAGGACATGGAGGAAGATCCAAAAAGGCATTTCGGGAATCGATCTGATTCTATCTCTGTTCGTTCCGTTTGAAGAAAGGAAGGATCCCAAAGAATCGATCTCTCTTTTAGTTGCTGAATCTCTGTTTGATCGATCAATGTGTGATATTCTGAATTCTCATTTCTAACGGAATCGAAATGATCTCTGGATTGATCAGAAGAAGATCCTTTCCATTGGCTAGAATCCGTTACTTGAACGAAAATAGATCTTGTGGAATCATATTGAATATTTGACAATACATTCCGTACCTTGCTAAAAAACCGATCCTTGTTTACCAACCACACATTGTCTAACCAAATCCAATTCTCTCTCGAGACGTTCCTCAAAAAATCCGATTCGTGCTGATTCTTCCCCCAACTAACGAAGAGATCTTGGCGGAATTGCCACATATGAAATTGAGCACAATTTTGCAAAGAAATACCCCACTTGTTTCTCGAGAAGAGATGGGAAACATGCTCAATATCATTGGATTGCATAGTTGCCCCAGCTCCTTGTTGTTTGAAGAAACTCTCCCCCTGAATTGGTCTTTTTTCACGAAAAGCAGACATGAGATAACAAATCAAGTCTTTCCCTAAGATTTCGAATAGCTGTCCCGAATTCAAGTTGATTATGTTTCGTTTCTTCCTCGGAGAAAGACGATCAAACAATTCCCAATCATGGTCCTTGCGGATCGGATCATCCGTATAGGATAAAAAAAGAAACTCCAGATATTTGCTATCTTTCTCTTTGAATGAGATCTCAATTCCAGCTACGGTTTCATTAGATATCTGACAACTAGAATCCCTCTTTTTTCCGATCCGGTTCCTCCACCACCGCGAACCCCGGTTAGATTCAGGCATGATACGCTTTTTCTTTCTTGGGAGAACCCAAGTACTCTCTTGCGGATCCATGAAACAACTCTCAGAAATCTTTTTCCTTTTTGGAAGATACAGGAGCGAAACAATCAACCTATTTCTATTGGAAGACCAAAAAGATTCTTCCAATGTCTCCTTTCTGGGTCCAATGGAATTCATAGGTATAGGAAGAAGCCCCATCAAATAGAGATTTTTTCTTTCAACCATCTCTCGATTGTTAATACGAGATATAAGGACCACTACTACAAGCAGTACTACACCTTTGATCGTGAAATATCGATTGCTTGTTGCACCCTGTGAATCACGTGAAAGTAGGATACTCCAAATTCGGGGGTCAAAGAGTTTCATAAAACGTTCTTGGTGGAAAAAAATGTGAGTGAAAGATCCCACTGAATCGAATTTGATCCATGAATCTAAGAAATAGTGAGAATTCTTGATCTCTCTCAATTCGAATATCCAGGATTTGAATTGATGTCGTTTCATTGATTCCTCCTAAAGATTTCATTTCAATTGGAATTTGGTTATTCACGATGTACGACGATCCCTGTGAAGCATCCATGGCTGAATGGTTAAAGCGCCCAACTCATAATTGGCAAATTCGTAGGTTCAATTCCTGCTGGATGCACGCCAATGGGAACATTCAATAAGTCTATTGGAATTGGCTCTGTATCAATGGAATCTCATCATCCATACATAGCGAATTGGTATGGTATATTCATACCATAACATATGAACAGTAAGAACTAGAATTCTTATCGATACTGGAACTCATAGGGAAGAAAATGGATTTATGGATGGAATCAAATATGCAGTATTTACAGAAAAAAGTATTCGGTTATTGGGGAACAATCAATATACTTCTAATGTCGAATCAGGATCAACTAGGACAGAAATAAAGCATTGGGTCGAACTCTTCTTTGGTGTCAAGGTAATAGCTATGAATAGTCATCGACTCCCGGGAAAGGGTAGAAGGATGGGACATACAATGCATTACAGACGTATGATCATTACGCTTCAACCGGGTTATTCTATCCCACCTCTTATAGAGAAAAGAACTTAAAGCAAAAGACTTAATAACACGGCAATACATTTATACAAAACTTCTACCCCGAGCACACGCAATGGAGCCGTAGACAGTCAAGTGAAATCCAATCCACGAAATAATTTGATCTATGGACAGCATCGTTGTGGTAAAGGTCGTAATGCCAGAGGGATCATTACCGCAGGGCATAGAGGGGGAGGTCATAAGCGTCTATACCGTAAAATCGACTTTCGACGGAATGAAAAAGAGATATCTGGTAGAATCGTAACCATAGAATATGACCCTAATCGAAATGCATACATTTGTCTCATACACTATGGGGATGGTGAGAAGAGATATATTTTACATCCCAGAGGGGCTATAATTGGAGATACCATTGTTTCTGGTACAGAAGTTCCTATATCAATGGGAAATGCCCTACCTTTGAGTGCGGTTTGAACTATTGATTTACGTAATTGGAAGTAACCGATTAGGTTTACGACGAAACCTAGGAATCGATCACTGATCCAATCGGAGTACCTCTACGGGATAGACCTCAACAGAAAACTGTTGAGTAACGGCAGCAAGTGATTGAGTTCAGTAGTTCCTCATAGAAAATTATTGACTCTAGAGATATGGTAATATGGAGAAGACAAAATTGTTTGAAGCGCGCACAGAACCGGAAGCGCCCCTTGTTTCAAAGAGAGGAGGACGGGTTATTCACATTTAATTTGATGGTCAGAGGCGAATTGAAAGCTAAGCAGTGGTAATTAGAAAGACCCCCGGGGAAAAATAGAGATGTCTCCTACGTTACCCGTAATATGTGGAAGTATCGACGTAATTTCATAGAGTCATCCGGTCTGAATGCTACATGAAGAACATAAGCCAGATGACGGAACGGGGAGACCTAGGATGTAGAAGATCATAACATGAGTGATTCGGCAGATTTGGATTCCTATATATCCACTCATGTGGTACTTCATCATACGATTCATATAAGATCCATCTGTCTAGATATCATCATATACATCTAGAAAGCCGTATGCTTTGGAAGAAGCTTGTACGGTTTGGGAAGGGGTTTTGATTGAGAAAAAAGAAGAATCTACTTCAACCGATATGCCCTTAGGCACGGCCATACATAACATAGAAATCACACTTGGAAAGGGTGGACAATTAGCTAGAGCAGCAGGCGCTGTAGCGAAACTGATTGCAAAAGAGGGTAAATCGGCCACATTAAGATTACCATCTGGGGAGGTCCGTTTGATATCCAAAAACTGCTTAGCAACAGTCGGACAAGTGGGTAATGTTGGGGTGAACCAAAAAAGTTTGGGTAGAGCCGGATCTAAGTGTTGGCTAGGTAAGCGTCCTGTAGTAAGAGGAGTAGTTATGAACCCTGTAGACCATCCCCATGGGGGCGGTGAAGGGAGAGCCCCAATTGGTAGAAAAAAACCCACAACCCCTTGGGGTTATCCTGCGCTTGGAAGAAGAAGTAGGAAAAGGAACAAATATAGTGATAGTTTTATTCTTCGTCGCCGTAAATAGAAACATTGAAAATTGAATCTTTGGAATTGGAAATCATGTGATGGGCGAACGACGGGAATTGAACCCGCGCATGGTGGATTCACAATCCACTGCCTTGATCCACTTGGCTACATCCGCCCCTTCCCTTATCTAGCTAAAGGATTTTCTCTTTTTTCCATTCATCATTATACTTCAGATTAAGATCGAGATATTGGACATAGAATGCCAATTTAAAAAATGGAAAAAAAGGAGTAATCAGCCGTGACACGTTCACTAAAAAAAAATCCTTTTGTAGCTAATCATTTAGCGGGAAGAATTGAAAAACTCAACAGGAGGGAGGAGAAAGAAATCATAGTGACTTGGTCTCGGGCATCTACCATTATACCCACAATGATTGGCCATACAATCGCTATTCATAATGGAAAGGAACATTTACCTATTTATATCACAGATCGTATGGTCGGTCACAAATTGGGAGAATTCGCACCTACTCTAACTTTCGTGAGACACGCGAGAAACGATAATAAATCTCGTCGTTAGTCGTTCTACTAAGTATTCATGTGAAAAGCCTTATCTTAATAGTCTTTCTAATAGTCTTTCTAATAGTATTTAGACTTAAGAGTCTTTATCTTATAGTAAGAGTATAGGTATATTTCTTTTTCTAGTATACTAATATACTCACTTTTCTGACTTATCTTATACTATACTTCACCTAGGCACTTATCATTCATTGGCGGGGGAGAACTTTTATGATAAAGAACGAAAATTCGGATAGAGAAGCAAAAGTGTTAGCTCAACATATATGTATGTCTGTTTTCAAAGCACGAAGAGTAATTGATCAGATTCGCGGACGTTCTTATGAAGAAACACTCATGATATTGGAACTAATGCCCTATAGGGCATCTTATCCAATTTTAAAATTAGTTTATTCTGCAGCAGCAAATGCTAGTCATAATATGGGTTTGAATGAAGCTGATTTATTTATTAGTAAAGCTGAAGTCAATAGAGGTGCTATTGTGAAAAAGTTCAGACCCCGGGCTCGAGGGCGTAGTTATCTGATAAAAAAAACCACTTGTCATATAAAGATTTTTTTAAAAGAAAAATCGAAATTTTAGATTCCTATTTAGAAAAAAAATGGATGGAAAAAGAATAGAAAAATATGGGACAAAAAATAAATCCACTTGGTTTCAGACTTGGAACAACTCAAAGCCATCATTCTTTTTGGTTCGCAAAACCAAAGAATTTTTCCAAGGGTCTACAAGAAGATGAAAGAATACGGAATTGTATTAAGGACTATGTAAAAAAAAATAAGAGAATATCCTCAGGTTTCGAAGGAATTGCTTATATAGTAATTCAAAAAAGAATAGATTTGATTCAGGTCATAATCTATATTGGATTTCCCAATTTATTAATAGAAGGACGAACACGGGGAATCGAAGAATTACAGATGAATGTACAAAAAGAATTTCATTCTGTAAACCGGAGACTCAACATTGCTATCACAAGAATTGAAAAGCCTTATGGACAACCTAATATTCTTGCAGAATATATAGCTTTACAATTAAAAAATAGAGTCTCATTTCGAAAGGCAATGAAAAAAGCTATTGAATTAACTGAACAAACGGGTACAAAAGGGATTCAAGTGCAAATTGCAGGGCGTATCGACGGAAAAGAGATTGCACGTGTCGAATGGATCAGAGAAGGCAGGGTTCCCTTACAAACAATTCGCGCTAAAATTGATCACTGTTCCCATACAATTAGAACTATCTATGGAGTCTTAGGCATAAAAATTTGGATATTTGTAAACCAAGAATAAGAAAAGAAAAAAGAAGAAGAATGGACCTTTATTTATTTCGCCATTCTGGTCATCGATAGAAAAAATTTATAAACTCTTTTCTTCTTTTTCTTAATCAAAGAAAAACGAACAATTCTAATTCTATAAGGTTGAATAAAAATTTGATTTACCCTTTATTTAATTTATATTTTAGTATAATTGCTATGCTCAGTGTGTGACTCGTTAGTTTTTTCTTTAGAATTGAGATTGAAAAAAACAGGCTAACCCCACTATAAACTTAGTAACTATCAAAACTAAAGAAACTCAAAACTAATAACCAACTTATTGCTTCGTATTGTCGAGATCCCAAGAAACAGTCACTATATGACTGAATCGATCATATAGTTGTAGCATTGTAGCAACTGAAATTCTTTTCATAAAAAAGAAATCTGATTATGAATTGTGAAAAAAAAAGGGATGTGGAAAAATGGAAGGATGATAGAAAGAGAGAATAAAGATCTCAGTGATATATGATTCCCATATGTATGGTTTATGAAAAATTATCCCATAAAAAAGGCAGTGTTATAAAGCATCAACATCAATATAAAATAAAAATACAAAATATACAATTACAATACAATAGAATAAGAAATATACAAAGAAAAAATAGAAAAAAAATAGAAAGAAGTATAGAAACATATAATAAAATAGAATAATAAAATAGAAGAAATAATAAATAAAATAAAAGAAATTCAAATAAGAATATAAAGAATAGAAAATAGAGAATAATTTAATCGAGCTTCGGGTTAAGAAAAACTGAGGAGATTGACTCGGAAACAAATAAGAGATTTTGTTGAGAGCTCCATTGCAGAGTTCAGGCCTAAACATTAATGGAGAAGCTATGGGAACGATGGAACCTGTGACTACATAGGATTTTCTTGAAAACGAATCAATCCTAATGATTCATTGGGTAGGATGGCGAAATGAACCAAGAAAAAATGGATTTCTTCTGAATGGTCATGGATTGATCCTACAAATGAAGGAGGAAAGAGTCAATATTCGCCCGCGAAACCTTTCTTTATTTTTAATTTTTCTTTCATTTAAGGATTTTCTTTATTGGTGTGATTCAATTTCAATAGAGGTAAAGTCAAATACTTTAGAAATCTTGATAAAAGAAAGAAGCATTATATATAAACAAACACACCTAGTTATCTAGTTAGTTATATATAAAGTTACCTATGTAACAAATTCAATATAAAAAAGATTAGTATATTCTTTCTTTTCATTTTGATAGAATGAAATACATAAATACATGTGTATATTTAATATTCTTGAATCATTTCATTCGCGAGGAGCTGGATGAGAAGAAACTCTCATGTCCGGCTCTGCAGTAGAGATGGAATTCAGAAACAACCATCAACTAGAACCCCAAAAGAACCAGATTTCGTAAACAACATAGAGGTAGAATGAAGGGAATATCTTGCCGAGGCAATCATATTTGTTTTGGCAGATATGCTCTTCAGGCACTTGAACCTGCTTGGATCACAGCTAGACAAATAGAAGCAGGGCGAAGAGCAATGACACGATATGCACGTCGTGGTGGAAAGATATGGGTACGTATCTTTCCCGACAAACCTGTTACTGTAAGACCTACAGAAACACGTATGGGTTCGGGCAAGGGATCCCCCGAATATTGGGTATCCGTTGTTAAACCGGGCCGAATACTTTATGAAATGAGTGGAGTATCAGAAACTGTAGCCAAAACTGCTATGGAAATAGCTGCATGCAAAATGCCTATACGAACTCAATTTGTTATTTCAGGATAGGTAAACAAAAGTAAAAGAAGAAGGAAGGAGTATTGAGAATGAAAAAACAACCACAGATTTCTTTATCTCTGGACAGACAATATTTCTTTTTTCCATTATCCCTTGCATTGAAATAAGAGATTCAAATAAAAATGATATGATTCAACCTCAGACCCTTTTGAATGTAGCGGATAACAGTGGAGCTCAAGAATTGATGTGTATTCGAATCATAGGAACCGGTAATCACCGATATGCTCATATTGGCGATGTTATTGTTGCTGTAATCAAAGAAGCAGTGCCCAACATGCCTCTAGAAAGATCAGAAATAATTAGAGCTGTGATTGTACGCACGTGTAAAGAACTCAAACGTGACAACGGCATGATAATACGATATGATGACAATGCAGCGGTTATCATTGATCAAGAGGGAAATCCAAAAGGAACTCGAATTTTTGGTGCGATTGCTCGGGAATTGCGACAGTTGAATTTTACTAAAATAGTTTCATTAGCGCCCGAAGTCTTATAGATGAAGATAGGATATATCCTATCTATTCTATATATAGAAAATAGAATATTCAAATATCTGAAATAGATCCGATTAATAGATTGTGTCTCATGCATATATTTGAGATTTAGAATAATTTTTTAGAATTTAAGAATTTCAAAAAAAAATTCAATAAAAAATAAAACAAAAAAAGAAGCATGTTGATTATATCAAAATGAGGAGGCACCAATAACTATAGTTCGTCATGGGTAGGGACATTATTGCCGATATAATAACTTCTATAAGAAATGCTGACATAGATCAAAAGGGAAGAGTTCAAATAGTATCTACTAATATCACTAAAAACATTGTGAAAATACTTTTACGAGAAGGTTTTATTGAGAACGTTCGAAAACATCAAGAAAGTAAAAAAGATTTCTTGGTTTTAACCTTACGACATAGAAAGACTAGGAAAGGTAATAAAATTATTTTAAAGCGTATAAGCCGACCCGGTCTACGAATCTATTCCAACTATCAACGAATTCCTAAGATTTTAGGTGGAATGGGAATTGTAATTCTTTCTACTTCTCGAGGTATAATGACAGATCGAGAAGCTCGACTAGAAAAAATTGGAGGAGAAATTTTGTGTTATATATGGTGATTCTCCCGGGGTACCCTAATTTTCTCTCGAACTTACTATTTGTAAAATAGAGAGGAGAAGTGAATTATAGAACTCTTCCTCTATTAGTTGATACTTAAAGGGGGTTCCCTGGAATGAAAGAACAAAAATTGATTCATGAGGGTTTAATTACTGAATCACTTCCCAACGGTATGTTCCGAGTTCGGTTAGATAATGAAGATCTAATTCTAGGTTATATTTCAGGGAGAATCCGGCGCAGTTTTATACGTATACTACCCGGAGATAGAGTCAAAATCGAAATGAGTCGTTATGATTCAACCAGGGGACGTATAATTTATAGACTTCGCAAAAAAGATTCGAACGATTAGATCATTCTTTTAAACATCCTTTTTGTAGGGATATAATTCGAAGTTCAAAAATGCAATAAACTGATTCTTGTTTCAAAAAAAAAAATAGATTCAGAATGAAAGTAAGGAATGATAAATATGAAAATAAGGGCTTCTGTTCGTAAAATTTGTGAAAAATGTCGCTTGATTCGTAGGCGGGGGCGAATTATAGTCATTTGTTCCAATCCGAGACATAAACAGAGACAGGGGTAATCCTTCTCAAGTTCTAAATCAAGTACTTTTTCAAACCCATGTACATGTAAAAAGAAAGAAGAAAGGATTCGTTTTCATATGAAATGGATATCCCCGTATCTTTCTGTAGATTTCTGATTCTTCTTTCTTTTTCTTTTATTCTTATGAATATGATCTAATAAAATATGACAAAACCTATAGCAAAAATTGGTTTACGTAAGAATGCACGTATTGGTTCAAATAAGAATGAACGTAGAATACCAAAAGGAGTTATTCATGTTCAAGCGAGTTTCAACAATACTATTGTAACTGTTACAGACGTACGAGGTCGGGTGGTTTCTTGGGCTTCCGCAGGTACTTCTGGATTCAGAGGCACAAGAAAAGGAACACCCTATGCTGCTCAAGCCGCGGCATTTAACGCTATTCGTACATTAGTTGATCAGGGTATGCAACGAGCAGAAGTTATGATAAAAGGTCCAGGTCTCGGAAGAGATGCGGCATTACGAGCCATTCGTAGAAATGGGATGCTATTAAGTTTCGTACGTGATGTAACACCCATGCCGCATAATGGATGTCGCCCCCCTAAAAAAAGACGTGTGTAGAAATAAGAATTCAAGAGATTCCAAGAGAAATAAATGATTCAATGATCTGATCCAATAATCATAAAGAAAAGAAAAATAATAGTATGGTTCGAGAAGAAGTAGCAGGATCCACTCGAACACTACAGTGGAAATGTGTTGAATCAAGAGTAGACAGCAAGCGTCTTTATTATGGTCGTTTTGTTCTGTCCCCGCTTATGAAAGGCCAAGCCTATACTATAGGTATTGCTATGCGAAGGGCTTTACTTGGAGAAATAGAAGGAACATATATCACACGTGCAAAATCTGAAAATGTGCTGCATGAATATTCTACGATAGCGGGTATTGAAGAATCAGTACATGAGATTTTAATAAATTTGAAAGAGATTGTATTGAGAAGTAATCTCTATGGAGTTAGGGACGCATCCATTTGCGTCAGGGGTCCAAAATACATAACAGCTCAAGATATCATCTCACCACCTTCTGTAGAAATAGTTGACACGACACAGCATATAGCTAACCTGACAGAACCAATTGATTTGTGTATTGAATTACAAATCAAGAGAGATCGCGGATATCGTATGAAATCCACAAATGACTCTCACGATGGAAGTTATCCTATAGATATTGTATCTATGCCTGTTCGAAATGCGAATCATAGTATTCATTCTTATGGGAATGGGAATGAAAAACAAGAGATACTCTTTCTAGAAATATGGACGAATGGAAGTTTAACTCCTAAAGAAGCACTTTATGAAGCTTCTCGTAATTTGATTGATTTATTGATTCCTTTTCTACATGCAGAGGAAGAGGACATGAATTTCAAGGAAAATGAAAACAGATGGAATCTACCCCTTTTTTCCTTTCAAGACAGATTCACTAATCTTAAGAAAAACAAAAAAGGAATTCCATTGACATGTATTTTTATTGACCAATCAGAATTGTCTTCCAGGGCCTATAATTGTCTCAAAAGGTCCAATATACATACATTATTGGACCTTTTGAGTCACAGTCAAGAAGATCTTATGAAAATGGAAGATTTTCGCATAGAAGATGTAAAACAGATATTGGGCACTCTACAGAAGCATTTTGCAATCAATTTACCTAAGAAAAAGTTTTCATTTTAAATCCATTGGACTTTTTTTTTCATTTTTTAGTTTTTAGAAATAAAAAAGAATAGAATGAGTTTTGAATCTTCGACACGGTCCATATATTTGCAGAATAGATCATAATAAGATAGATGTATCTAGGGAAGATCCAGAAGGGGATCTTCCTTAGATACCTATGTCATGGTATTTAACGGTTTAATCAATTTGAAAAAGACCTAAAGTTAGGGATTTCTCAATAGGTAAAGTTGCTCCAATACCTAACCAAAGAGCTACTGCGGTACCGATCAAAAAGACTGTTGTAGCTACTGGACGACGAAATGGATTTTGGAATTTATTGACATTCTCCAAAAAAGGTACTGTCAATAATCCTATTGGTACTGAAACCATTAAAAGAACACCCAATAACTTATTGGGTACTGTGCGAAGTATTTGAAATACGGGAAAAAAGTACCATTCGGGTAATATTTCCAACGGAGTTGCAAACGGATCCGCCGGTTCACCGATCATTGACGGCTCTAGAACTGCTAAGCCCACAGTACATGCAATAGTGCCTAAAATTACTACTGGAAAAATATATAAAAGATCATTGGGCCATGCAGGTTCTCCATAATAATTATGTCCCATCCCTTTAGCCAATTTAGCTCTTAATACAGGATCATTCAAATCAGGTTTCTTTGTTATTTGGATAGGTGAATTATTGTAGATCCATCCCCCAAAGGAACCGGACATGATAATTTTTTATCATCCGGCTCGAGCAAGAATCAAAAGAATTACAGAAATAGATCCATAGAACATAAATAGGTCCTAGGTCCATAGAATATCTATATTTCTATATTTCATACATATCTACATATATAATGTAGAATGACTCTATGTAAGAAAAGATTTATCAAATTCCATTTCCCCGAGTTGCAACGATTCATTGTAAAGAATTCAGTTCTGGCAACAAGGAAATGCTCAATATCCAAGTAGGCTTACAAATTCGATCATGATCAAGTGCTTTTTGGATTGTCTCATTCATGTCTTTTGGTTGGTTTTTATCCCCACAACATCTCGATTGTGTTACATACAAAAATACAAAGTTTTTACTTGTTACTAATAAAGTCTAGCCCCTGTGCTTCCTTAGATCCCTTATTTAACTCCGATAGTATCATAGATCAGGGTCGATGCAGAGGAAATGAATGCATCTACATACTATAAAAAACTTACTAAGATTACTATCAAATTCATACGAAATACTAATACTAGCAATTAATTATAAGAAAATTACTAAAAAAAAAAAAGAAAAATTAAACAAAGTGGAATAATATAGAACATTGGATTCCACATCACTTATTCTAGGGATCTTACGGAGCCTGTTCATGCATGACATGATTCGGGTATGATCATAGAAAATATTCTCCTCAAGCGAACCGGCCTATCCTATGCTACATAAAGGGACTTACGTGATGGTTGGATGCGGAGACACATTGGGTTGTGAATTCCAACGTGGCGGATAAAATCATATATCTGCATGGACCAATCAATAGTTCAAGTCACACACTCCCATAATCCATCCTCTTTTAGGAAAATATACTTCAACTATTTGATTCGTATCAAATAAACAATACTTCAGAGTTGAATAGAAGTATCCAAATAACATGCCTTATTTTTCAATAATCCATATTTGTAGCAATGAAAGACTCTTGTTCCTCCCCGATATGATAAATTACAAATATCTATGATCTGCCTTCTCTATAAAGGACCCGAAATACCTTGCTTACGTATCATTGAAAAGTGCATTAACATAAATACGGCAGTAAGAAGAGGCAATACAAAAGTATGTAAACTATAAAAACGAGTCAAAGTGGATTGGCCCACACTAGCACTTCCACGTAATAATTCTACCAAAGGTGATCCTATTATAGGAATAGCTTCAGGCACGCCTGTTACAATTTTTACTGCCCAATAGCCAATTTGGTCCCGAGGTAAGGAATAACCAGTTACGCCAAAAGATGCGGTCAATACAGCCAGAACCACCCCTGTAACCCAAGTTAATTCGCGGGGTTTTTTAAACCCACCCGTAAGATACACACGAAATACGTGCAAGATCATCATTAGAACCATCATACTTGCTGACCATCGATGAACTGATCGAATTAACCAACCAAAGTTGGCCTCAGTCATTATGTATTGAACAGAGGAAAAAGCCTCTGTAACAGTTGGACGATAGTAAAAGGTCATAGCAAAACCCGTAGCTACTTGTACTAAAAAACAAGTAAGTGTAATTCCCCCTAGACAATAAAATATGTTGACATGAGGAGGAACATATTTACTAGTTATATCATCTGCAATCGCTTGAATCTCGAGACGTTCCTCGAACCAATCATATACTTTATTGAGATAGGTAACCCAAGAAAGACTCCCCCTCTGAGAGCCGTATATGAGAATTTCATCTCGTACGGCTCAAGCCGAAACACACAAATACTAGTTTCAACGGATATGGAATAGAGAGTTTAAAACTTCTTGTGGCTTAGCCGCTTGACTCGATTTGACCAAAAGATACGAAGTAAGAAAAATCCGGAATCTCTTCTTTGTGATGATAATGCCAAGAAATACAATCTCAAGTTGGCTCATCCATCTTTCTTTATGTTAATCCTGACAGGCCTCTTGAATCTTCTCTTCCCTATCTTTTTTTTATAGGAATTCTCTTGTTGAGACCCTATGAATCAATTGAAACCTCAGATTCATACTAAAACCACGATGATTTAAGAAAACCAAAGCTAAACTCAAAGGTTTTCTGAGTAAAAACCATTTGATCATCACTTCTTTAATGAATGTAATAACTCAAAAAAATCTAGAGAAAGAGATTTCTTTCGGTCAAAAGAAGTATGAAGGAAAAAATTGTTTGATTTATAAAAGACCTATTTCCATTTTTTTAATCCGGTTGCGAGGTCTGAATAATAGGTATGAATCATAGTTCAAATATTTCTTTTCTTGATCTATTCTATATAGTCCGTGCTCCAGAGACTAGAATAAATATCTGACGAGGTAGAATCATCTTGATAGAGATGACAGGTCCATTCTCTGTATTATCAATAGGATCAATTATAACAAGTCACACGCTCATATTCCGGAAATGAAATATCGAAACAAATAAATTTCACGATCGAACTGCCAGAATGGTCTATAAATCCAAGTCTTAGGTAATCTTAAGTTGAAGTATTAAGTATTTTAAGCATTAAGTAAGTATAAGTAAAATAATCTTTTTTGATTGAAAAACTAAGACTTCATAGTTTTTATGAACTAATTAATTGAAATTCCATCCAGTAAAACAGATGAATTATAAATTTCTAAAATAATAGATAGAAATATTGCAAATAGAGCCATTGCAACTCCCATAAGTGGTGTAGTCCCCCACCCTGGAGCTACTTTTCCATATTCCGAATTCAATGGTTTCAATAAACTCCCTACGCCAGTTCGTCTTGGCCCAGATCTAGAACTACTCTCAACGGTTTTTGTAGCCATAAATCCTCTTTTATCATGGGTTGAAATCTGTTGACTTTGTATACCATTCCGTTGTAGTTGTAAATAAACGACATTATCGTGATCCTTTGTGATCTTGAAATTATCGAAAAAATGGAAACAGCAACCCTAGTCGCCATCTCCATATCCGGTTTACTTGTAAGCTTTACTGGGTATGCCTTATATACCGCTTTTGGGCAACCCTCTCAAAAATTAAGAGATCCCTTCGAAGAACATGGGGACTAGTTGAAGTAATGAGCCCCCAATATTAATAGAGGGGCTCATTATTTCAATGGAAAAAATGAAAAATCATTTCATTTTTTAGTTGGAACTTTAGGTGGTTCTCGAAAAAAGATAGCGAAAAAGATTATCCCTAAAGTCGAAACTAAGAGGAATGTATAAACCAAT